GGAACTATTATATCAAGCTTTTTGATAACAATTTCGATTAGAAATGTATTTTGCAGCATTTGACTCCGTACCACTGAACGATTTAGCCGCACATTTGAAAAATAGCCTAAAAAGTGAAATGAATGTTCGGATAATTGGTTTATATGGATTGTTCCTGGTTGAGACCAAACATCAAAAAAACATTGCCATAAATGGATAAAATAGTGTTTCCATTTATTCATCAAAAGAGGCGCATTCTTTGAAGCCAGAATGGATTTTCCTTGATATCTAACATAATGAATGAAAGGATCCTTGAAGAATGTTAAGGTAGACGAAAAATCCTTAGGAAAAACTTTTACAAGATGTTCTCTTTTTGCATAAAAAAATATTCGCTCAAAAAAAACGCTAAAAGATTTTAATCGTAAATGAGAGGATTGGTTACGTAGAAAAAGGAAGATAGATTCATATTCACATACATAAAAATTATAGAGGAACAAGAATAATCTTGGATTACTTTTTGAAAAAGTAGAAATCGATTTTTTTGAAAAAATAAGACTATTCCTATTACAAAAATTATAAAGAAAAAACCGTAATAAATGAAAAAAAGAGGCATCTTTCACCCAGTATCGAAGGATTTGAACTAAGATTTCCAGATGGATAGGATAGGGTATTTGTATATCTGACACATAATTTAAATATGTAAATTTATCCTCCAAAAAAGGAAAAATGGAATGAATTGATCGCAAATTTTGATAAGATTTTACGATTTCTGCCTCCTCTAAGGAGGAGCTTAATTGTAGGAAAAATGGAATTTCCACAACGACGGCAAAACCGTCTGATATTATTTGAGAATAAAAATTCTTATTATACCCCAAAAATGGATTTTTGTTAGAATCATTAGCAGAAATGATCAAATGATTCTGTTGATACATTCGATTAATTAAACGTTTTACAATTAGTAAACTAGATTTATTGTCATAACCTGCATTTTCCACAAAAATGGATCTATTAAAATCATGACTATAAGCAAGTCCATAAATATACTCCCGAAAAATAAGTGGGTATAGGAAGTCCTGTTGGCGAGATCTATCTCGTTCTAAATATACTTGATATTCCTTCATTTTAGAAATTCTATTTGGTCAAAGGATCAGAGATTCATTGGATTATCAAATGATACATAGTGCGATACAGTCAAAACAGGGTACTCTATTATATATTAGTATTCGAATTCAAATAAAAAACGAATATGAATAGATACCTAGAAAACAAGTAAAACTCATCAATGGACTATCTCTCCTCGCTTGTTCCATCTAATTGTTCTAGGACAACAAGCTAGTTAGAAATCCTTTATTTTTTTGCCCAATCGCTCTTTTGATTTTGGAAAAAAATATCTTTATCAATATACTCTTTCTTCTACACATTTATCGCTACCCCATAACATAATGGAAAATAGCTAATAGTTAGGACTCATAACAAAAATCCATAATCCGTTCGTGGGAAAAACTTTTTCCACAGCAAGCACTAATCTCTTTTTAACGTATAATTAGATGGGGTAATCATTCAAATTAAAAATGAAAGCTCGTTGCTTTTTGTTTCCCTATAATTGGAGCAGCCAAGCTCTATCCCTTTATTAATTCAACCCAACTGAATTCGTTTGTTCCGAGCCAAGAATTCAAAAAAAAATTTAGGCCGGGTCCAATACGAATGAAATATTTTTAGAATTCGCCATTGATACGACATGCTGCTTTTTCCATTCATTCCTTTCTGGATCAGTCGTGGTCTTACAAACCCTACCGATGGTATGGATGAACCAATTAGTTCATAGAAATGTGTAAAAAATGGAGTCGCACTTAAAAGCCGAGTACTCTACCATTGAGTTAGCAACCCTAATAAAAAATGGAAAAAAAAAAAATAGGATGTGTATATCCAATCGAAATAAAAAAAAAGGATTGAATTGTCTAATAAAATATTAGATTAAAATGGAAAAATAGAAAGAAAAAAAGAAAAAATCTTGAAGGCGAATCGATTCTGAACATACAAATGAAAATACAAGAAATTTTCTCAAATAAAAAAGAAAATCAAAAATGATAGACCACTTCTTTGTCTACTACTACTAGTATGTTATACATTATTTTATGTTATACATTATTTTATATGTTATTTTATTTATGTTATTTTATTTCTTATTTCTCTTTGAATCAAAAAAGAACTTCTTGTTTGTATCAAAGAAAATCCAACGAATCCACCATTTGATGAAGTAAAAAAAACCTATGTAAGATGAATAAATCGATCCATTTATTCACGATCGGATTATATTTGTTTGATACACTGTTGTCAATATTAGTGTTAAAGAAAGAATACAATTGAGAAAACAAACAAATTAAAAAAAATATGAATTAAATAGAAAGAAATTGATTAATTATTTTGTATCTCCCCTGTTGTGTGAAATTCACATCGAAAAACAAAATAGTTGTTCTCTCTTATGAATCGGAAGAACTTTTTTCATAAAATCTTGTCTGCT